ACCCTTTTTGAGAAATAAAATACCAATACAGTGAATTGTTTCAAGATCGATATCACTTTCTGTATTGTTTTTGCTTTTATTTTTTCGATCCATCAGAACAGGATTTACTTGATACGTGTACCAACACGACGGCATAGATTTACGAAATTTGATTGAATGATGTCTTATCTGAACAAATCAATTAGTGCAAATTGAATAAATAAAACTTCTATTCTTTTTCTGTTATACCAATAACCACTTGAACTAAAATAATACTATACTTCTTTGGTTTATTTTTTTTTTTTATTATTTTATTTAAAAATATAATTTTTTTATTTAATATTTTTATTTAATTTTATTTAATATAATATATATTTTAATATTAATATATTTTTAATATTAACATATTATAATATTATATAATATATTTAAAATATAATAAAATATAAAATATATATAATAACTTATAATGAATGTAATCTATATAACTAATTTAATGGGATAATGGTTCATTTATGAACCATAAAAAATTATTCAAAATTCTAATTATATAGAATCGTGAAAGTGGGAAAGGTCTTTTGGATCTAATCATACCATTACGTTATTATATTATTTAAATAATATATTCATTTAATATATAATATATTTTTTTTGTATTGACAATTTTGAAAAACTGATGATACTATGATCATAGTCTGGTGGTGGTCGGGCGGGTATGCCCCTATCGTCTAGCGGTTCAGGACATCTCTCTTTCAAGGAGGCAGCGGGGATTCGACTTCCCCTGGGGGTAGGGTACTGCGAAAGTAAGTTGATCGTGGATTATCAATTATAAAAAAACCATATCCATATCATAATTATATATTCTAATATATATAAATATAAATAGAATTTCATTTATATATATATAATTTATATATATATAATTTATATATAATTAGAATATTATTCTATATATTAATATGAAATTATTAATTAGAATTTATATAAAATTCTAAATTTAAATATGAAATAAATAATTATAATTGATTATTCCTGGGTCGATGCCCGAGCGGTTAATGGGGACGGACTGTAAATTCGTTGACAATATGTCTACGCTGGTTCAAATCCAGCTCGGCCCAAAACAAAAATTCGCCGCTTTCTTTTGAGTATGATATAACCCACCATTTTTTTTTTTTTCAAGAAATGCCCAATAAAGAAAAGAGTTGAATTTTTGTTGTTTTTTCTCATTGAAAGGTTGATAATCAATCTTGTAGCAATAAAAAGAATCACAGGATTACTAGTTAAACCATGTTACTCTTACTATATTATTAGATAGAGTATAGTCCATATCTATTCTATGTAGATATCTGTATATCATATCATTCGTGTCTATGTTACAACACAGCAAATAGAATGCTCTTATGATATCACAAGAATATGTATGCTGTACATCCCGCTGGGATTGTAGTTCAATTGGTCAGAGCACCGCCCTGTCAAGGCGGAAGCTGCGGGTTCGAGCCCCGTCAGTCCCGAACTAGGATCCGAGGATCCGATAAATTTCTCAATTTATCTCTCGATTGCCCCGGCCCCCAACCAAAAAGGGGGGCGAGGATCAAAATAGAATTCCATGTAAGGATAGGGATCTTTATTTCTTTTTTTTTGTTTTGTATTTATCATCAGACAAATGTGGCAATTTCCGTTTCTTCTACAAATATCGATTCATAAAAAAAGCTTAGCTTAGAGCTCATTTTTTCTATTGCACTTCTATTACTTGGGTCTATAGCCAATGGAATATTGGCCATATGATATCTCATCAGATAATTTGTATTTGTATAAGTCTAAGGAAAGATATTCTAGAAAGTATAGAAAAGGGTGTAAAAAGATGAGAAATTCAGTAGGATTCTTTATCGGATCAGAAATCCCATTTTTACTTGGTATGGATAAAAGATCTTCCTATGTTATACTATTCAATTCTCGACGATGAGTCGATTTGATAGATTAGATATTGTTATTCATAACATAGATCCGATTCAGTATCATTAGGATGTAATTCATCCCATTTACAGCAGTCAAATTTCTCATCTCTATGGGATTAGATCCCGAGTTATTGCGAAGAAAAAAACAATAAGATTATGGAAGTAAATATTCTCGCATTTATTGCTACTGCACTGTTTATTCTAGTTCCTACTGCTTTTTTACTTATCATCTATGTAAAAACAGTCAGTCAAAATGATTAAGTTGACTGATTTTTTGACTTCTTATCAATGATTGAAGAAAAGGATTTAAACTCCAAGTCTTAAATGAAATGATCGGACTGGAATCGACAGTATCTGAGATAGTATGGTAGAAAGAACTAAACTATATAATTTATATATCTTTCTACCACACTATCTAGTATTGTGGACTATCCATTATTTTATTATATAAATTTTGATACAGATATAGGCTTGATAACATAGATCAACTCCAATCCATCTATACAATTATTTATGAAATAGAAATAAAATATGTAAAAAAGCACTCTAATTCTATTTATATTTCTTTTTTTATTTTCTATTCGTCGCAACATCCATTTCTGTGTATATGATCGATCAATCCGAAATAAATAAAAATTTGAATTTAATTGAAGGTCAACTGTTCTATCCAAATTTCTGGGCTTCTTATAACTTATCTTATAATTTGAATCTTATAATTTTAATTAAATAAGGATCCCGATCAAAACAATCAATGGAGGAAGAAAAGTATGAGTATCCATTCTTTTTTATATAAAATTATAGAAAAGAAAACCGAGGAATCCTTTTTCTTTTGTGACCATTCCAAAGAAGTCATCCATTGAGCTATAGACAGATGATCCATGAAGTTCTATGGTAACTTCTTCGGATCTGGAAAAGGAGTAGTGGATTCGTTGATTTGTCATGCTTAAATATGACATTAGATGAGTCGATAAAGCCTCAAAAATAAAAAAAAATTCTAGAAGTCTAAAATGTTATGTTAAATGTATGATATATAGATCGCTCAACGCAAGCAAGATTTTTTATGCGTAGGACCTGACCAATTTTGTTTGGACAACTACTAAGAGCTTGCAGTAGAAAGTATGTATCGCTGTAATAGCAGAACAACTTTCTCTTGGAGCAGTAAAAGTAACGAAAGAGGGGGAAACAAATAAAGGAAAAAAGAAAGGTTGCTTGTTTTTTATTGTAATATCTGTAATTCTGGTAAGAACCGGTTCATCAAATCAAAATAGAATAGAAAGAATTTTTGGGGAAAAAAAAAATCCTACCATATGTATTCTGTTGATTTGAGTTTTGAAATACAACTATGATAATCATTCATTGTTTGCTCGAATGGTTATTAGTCATTTGTGTATTTTCTTATTCATATTTTACTGTATTACAGTAGAATTGAATAAGAGGCATTTTTTTTTTAACAGTTCATAAAATAAAACAACAATCAATTAAACAATTGATACAATTCGATTACTCAATTAATAGTACTTCTAAAGTCCACTCCTTCCCCATACTACGAGTGAAAGGGAAAATGTAAAGACTACCATTAAAGCAGCCCAAGCGAGACTTACTATATCCATGTGAATTATGTCTCCTATCCTTATGAAAGAATTATTCCATTATTGATCACTAATCATAGTGGAATCAATGGTGTAGAGTCAAAATGGAATCATGACTTAAGGCTGTTGATGAAGCAATCCCCAAAATCCATTCGTAACTCCTATATTATGGTATTTCTGGCCGGGCTGGTGGAATCAGTAAAGATTAGGCACAAATGTGATATACATGCTTTGGGAATAGCAAGTGAATGCTCCTATCCTAGTAAAACATGTAGGAATAGTAAGACTCACTGTTTGTTGACTTTTTTTCATAACATAAAAAAACATATATAGCCCATCAAGGTGGCTAACTATCTATTCTATACCTATATTTTCTCTAAGCCTTGCGGTTTCTCTTTCTGTGAAATAATTGGAAATGCATTACATTTTTTTTGTAATCTCCTGAAAGAAAATTGGAACCTTTATTCTATCTCTATAAGGCCAACCAACCAATTAATATGGATTGGTTGATTGAGCGCGGAGAATTTCTTGTGAATTTGGGGACAGAGTATCCCTATTCATTCCTTTACACAACGTCTAAATTGGTTTCTCATCAGCCTATCCAATTCTATACTGAATCAGTAGACACTAACTATCTTAGTTAGGAAAATTTGAAAGTCTTTCCTATCATCCATTTTGAATCCTATAAGCAAAAAGGAGGAGTCCCCTCTAGAGCCTATGGATCATTCTTAAAATCAAGTAATGACAAGGCCTAGGCCTTTACCTCTGTTTCTGTCGTGTTTGTCGATTTGGGTTTAGATCAGTAGGATAAGAAATCTTGAGTTTTTTGATCAGGCGACACCCAGATTTGAACTGGGGATAAAGGATTTGCAGTCCCCCGCCTTACCACTTGGCCATGTCGCCAAAACAATAAAAAATGGATAGAAATTATATAATACTTATTTATTTTATACCATTTAGAAACTTTTCTTTTCAAAAACAAAAAGAGTCAAAAGAGAAAAAATGGGTTTATGACTGAAAAATTCAAGGCAAATTGAACCATTAACTATACTATTAACATTAAATTAATGAACGATTTAAAAATTGGAAATTTTATTTCTTTATCTTATCTTTAATTTAATGATAAATTGAATTTAATGATAAAGAAAATGAAATTGATTACTAATTTAGTACTGATCAATATCAAAATACAATAAATATAAAAAAATGCAAAATCAAAATATATAACAAAAAAATAAAATGAAAATATAAATACTAAAATATATTATATATAATTATATATAATAATAATAAATAATAATAATAATATATATATAATAATATATATAATAATAATAATATAAATATATAAATCAAATATATATTCAAATATAATATATTAATATAAAATAATAAAATTATATTATATATTAAATTAAATATAAATTTAATGTAAAAATAGAAATCAAAATATTCAAAATATTCAATAACAAACAAAAATTTCATTCAATAATTTGAATAATCAATCTTTTTTTTTCAATTTCAATTATAACAACAATTATGTCTATATGTAAATGTAGACCAAACCCCAGAACAGAAATTACAGATACCGGTTCGGGTCAGGTATCTTCTCTATGTATTTCGATAGAGAATAGAATTCTCGTGCTTCATTTTTTCATTGAATAGAAAAGAGAAATTATGATATGGCACGACCTGTGTTGCCCCAAGTAGCATTAAACTATAATAAAAGATGAAATATACGGATAGGTGGCTAACCATATTAGCATGGACTTAATAAATACAACTTACTCCTATTATGCACTTCAATCATATTCTATGAATTCTACTAAAAAAAAAAGATCTGCTAATCATTTGTTGAGTATGAAGTGTTAAAAAAAAAACTCTATACTGCTCCTGATTATTCTGTCTTTATCTCATTCCTGGGGAGTCAATTAAATGCCGAATCCACTTTTTGTACTCAATCTGATCGTAATATTATATTATAAATAATAAGTAGAAATTGGGTCAATTTTGATATTCCATACAACAAGACTTCATAAGTCAAGTCTACTAAGTGGCATAATTTTTCCAGGAATTTATCAATTTATTTCCATTTGTATCTTTCGCAAATTCAAATCGAATTTGCGCTGAAAATTATCTTTGTTTTATTCACCCTCTCATTCTCATTTTCGTTCATACATATGAAATACATATATGTGAAATACATATATGGAGTTGTCTCAAATTTTATGTAATTCAGTAAACAGAATATATATTCCATCATTGCTAGATCGATCCATATGGATCGATGAAAAGGTGAGCCAATAATGGAATGGGATTTTTCGATAAACAGGAAACTTAAGATTAAAATGCTCCGGGATGAAAATGAGGGGATGTTCACAATACCTGGATTTAGTCAGATTCAATTTGAGGGATTTTGTAGGTTTATTAATCAGGGCTTAATGGAAGAATTTTATAAGTTTCCAAAAATTGAAGATACGGATCAAGAAATTGAATTTAAATTATTTGTGGAAACATATCAATTAGCAGAGCCCTTGATAAAAGAAAGAGATGCTGTATATGAATCGCTCACGTATTCTTCTGAATTATATGTACTTGCGGGATTAATTTGGAAAACCGATAGAGATATGAAAGAACAAACAGTATTTATTGGAAACATTCCTCTAATGAATTCCCTGGGAACCTTTATAGTAAATGGAATTTACAGAATTGTGATTAATCAAATATTGCAAAGTCCGGGTATTTACTACCGTTCAGAATTGGACCATAACGGAATGTCTGTCTATACCAGCACCATAATATCAGATTGGGGAGGAAGATCAGAATTAGAAATTGATAGAAAAGCAAGGATATGGGCCCGTGTGAGTAGGAAACAGAAAATATCTATTCTAGTTCTATCATCAGCTATGGGTTTGAATCTAAAAGAAATTCTGGATAATGTTTGCTATCCTGAAATTTTCTTGTCTTTCCTGAATGATAAGGAAAAAAAAAAGATCGGGTCAAAAGAAAATGCCATTCTGGAGTTTTATCAACAATTTGCTTGTGTAGGTGGGGATCCGGTATTTTCTGAGTCCTTGTGTAAGGAATTACAAAAAAAATTTTTTCAACAAAGATGTGAATTAGGAAGAATTGGTCGGCGAAATATCAATCGGAGATTGAATCTTGATATACCCCAGAACAATACATTTTTGTTACCGCGAGATGTATTGGCTGCTGCAGACCATTTGATCGGAATGAAATTTGGAATGGGTACGCTTGACGATATGAATCACTTGAAAAATAAACGTATTCGTTCTGTAGCGGATCTGTTGCAGGATCAATTCGGATTGGCTCTTGTTCGTTTAGAAAATGCGGTTCGAGGAACTATATCTGGAGCAATCAGGCATAAATTGATACCAACTCCTCAGAATTTGGTAACTTCAACTTCATTAACAACCACTTATGAATCATTTTTCGGCCTACACCCTTTATCTCAAGTTTTGGATCGAACTAATCCATTGACACAAATTGTTCATGGACGAAAATTGAGTTATTTAGGTCCTGGGGGGGTGACGGGGCGAACTGCTAGTTTTCGGATACGAGATATTCATCCTAGTCACTATGGACGTATTTGCCCAATCGACACCTCCGAAGGAATCAATGTTGGACTTATAGGATCCTTAGCTATTCATGTGCGGATTGGTCATTGGGGATCCATAGAGAGTCCATTTTATGAAATATCTGAAAGATCAAAAGAAAAAGAGGCGCGGATGGTTTATTTATCCCCAAGTAGAGATGAATATTATATGGTAGCGGCAGGAAATTCTTTGGCCTTGAATCGGGGCATTCAGGAAGAACAGGTTGTTCCGGCTCGATACCGTCAAGAATTCCTGACTATTGCATGGGAACAGGTTCATCTTCGAAGCATTTTTCCCTTCCAATATTTTTCTATTGGAGCCTCCCTCATTCCTTTTATCGAGCATAATGATGCGAATAGGGCTTTAATGAGTTCTAATATGCAGCGTCAAGCAGTTCCGCTTTCTCGGTCCGAGAAGTGCATTGTTGGAACCGGGCTGGAACGCCAAGCGGCTCTGGATTCGGGGGTTTCAATTATAGCCGAACGCGAAGGAAAGGTCATTTCTACTGATACTCACCAAATTGTTTTCTCGGGTAATGGAAGCACTATAAATATTCCATTAGTTATGTATCAACGTTCCAACAAAAATACTTGTATGCACCAAAAACCTCGGGTTCCGAAGGGTAAATACATTAAAAAGGGACAAATTTTAGCAGACGGTGCAGCTACTGTTGGTGGAGAACTCGCTTTGGGAAAAAATGTATTAGTAGCTTATATGCCATGGGAAGGTTACAATTTTGAGGATGCGGTACTCATTAGTGAGCGTTTGGTATATAGTGATATTTATACTTCTTTTCACATCCGAAAATATGAAATTCAAACCCATATGACAAGTCAGGGACCTGAAAGAATTACTAACGAAATACCACATTTAGAGGCTCATTTACTCCGCAATTTAGACAGAAATGGAATCGTGATGCTGGGATCTTGGGTGGAAACAGGGGATATTTTAATAGGTAAATTGACGCCTCAGACGGCGAACGAGTCGTCGTATGCTCCAGAGGATAGATTATTACGAGCTATACTTGGCATTCAGGTCTCCACTGCAAAGGAAACTTCTCTAAAATTACCTATAGGGGGAAGGGGTCGAGTTATTGATGTGAGATGGATCCAAAAAAGGGGGAGTTCCAATTATAACCCAGAAATGATTCGTGTATATATTTCACAGAAACGTGAAATCAAAGTGGGTGATAAAGTGGCTGGAAGACATGGGAATAAGGGTATTGTTTCAAAAATTTTGCCTAGACAAGATATGCCCTATTTACAAGATGGAACACCGGTTGATATGGTTTTCAACCCCCTGGGAGTACCCTCACGAATGAATGTGGGACAGATATTTGAATGTTCGCTCGGGTTAGCGGGAGATCTTTTAAATAGACATTATAGAATAGCCCCCTTTGATGAGAGATACGAGCAAGAGGCTTCGAGAAAACTAGTGTTTTCGGAATTATACGAAGCCAGTAAGCAAACAAAAAATCCATGGGTATTTGAACCTGAATATCCGGGAAAAAGTAAAATATTTGATGGAAGAACTGGAGATCCTTTTGAACAACCTGTTCTAATAGGAAAGTCCTATATACTTAAATTAATTCATCAAGTTGATGATAAAATACATGGACGTTCCAGTGGACATTACGCACTTGTTACACAACAACCCCTTAGAGGAAGGGCAAAACAGGGGGGACAACGAGTGGGAGAAATGGAAGTTTGGGCTTTAGAAGGATTTGGTGTTGCTCATATTTTACAAGAAATGCTTACTTATAAATCTGATCATATTAGAGCTCGCCAGGAGGTACTTGGTACTACGATTATTGGAGGAACAATATCTAATCCTGAAGATGCCCCAGAATCTTTTCGATTGCTTGTTCGAGAACTACGATCTTTGGCTCTGGAACTGAATCATTTCCTTGTATCTGAGAAAAACTTCCAGATTAATAGGAAGGAAGCTTGATCTGAATGAATCAGAATTTCTATTCTATGATTGACCGGTATAAACATCAACAACTTCGAATTGGACCAGTTTCTCCTCAACAAATAAGTGCTTGGGCTAACAAAATTCTACCTAATGGGGAGGTAGTTGGGGAGGTAACAAAACCCTACACTTTTCATTACAAAACCAATAAACCAGAAAAAGACGGATTGTTTTGTGAAAGAATCTTTGGACCTATAAAAAGTGGAATTTGTGCTTGTGGAAATTATCGAGTGATCGGAGCTGAAAAGGGAGACCAAAAATTTTGTGAACAATGCGGAGTCGAATTTGTTGACTCTCGTGTACGAAGATATCAAATGGGATACATAAAACTCGCATGTCCAGTGACTCATGTGTGGTATTTGAAACGCCTTCCTAGTTATATCGCGAATCTTTTAGATAAACCACTTAAGGAATTAGAAGGCCTAGTATACTGCGATGTGTGATTTGATCAAAATTATCATTTTACAGATTCGTACTGAGAAACTGTCATCCCATTCAATCTGATTGGGATGCCCCTGGTTTGACATGTCTATTGGGACGAGTAACATGAAGCTCAGAATTATGTTATGGGTGTATTCTCAATACTTCCAAATGAAAGGGGAATTGATCCATGGTCGATTCTGTAATAGAAAAAAAAAGAATTGCTAGATATACCTCGTGAAAAAAAAACTTTTTTGTGGAATTTCTCATTCTATTTTTTTTTAGAGAGAGATTCTCTTCAAGTAAGCAAATATAGCATGGTTACAGGAGTTTATCCATCGCATATACGCTTCAAGGGGCATCAGGCATAACCATCGAGGTGAGTAGGGACCTAAAAGATCGAATAGAACAATATATCAACAAATAAATCCCTTACGAGTTCTAAAGTATTCCTTTCAAAAAAAAAGGG